TTTTTTTTTAATTCATTAAAAAAGAGAGTGGTTTTATTCGAAGCGCTTCGTGATTTTCAACCAATTATGTGCTTCAATATAATTACCTGGAGTAAGCGCTATAGCTTGTTTCCAATACTCAGCAGCTTGATCGGACCAAGCTTCCGCAATTTCAGAATCACCCTGTAGAATGGCCTGTTCTCCCCGGTCGGAATAGGTGGTTCCTTCCCTTAGAACCGTACTTGAGAGTTTCCTATCTCATACGGCTCAAAAATCGATTCTTTTTGTGTCCTATCTTAATCTACCCTATGCTAACTGAATTAGATTTCTCATAAACCTATCCCATTTTTTCTTGGGTTAACCAGAAGAAGTTAATTACATAAGTTTCAAACCCTAATTTTGATCAATAATCAGAATCAGTTTGATCTTTTCTCCCACCTTCAGAAGAATGAAGCATAGGTATCCCCACAATATCGTTAGAATTTTCTGAAAGGTAACTATCTCGGTTTCATATATGGAATTCATATAGAATCTTTGAAAAAGACTTTTTTCCATAAGAAAAAAGAACTTACTATCTTTGGGATCTGATGCTACACCGCTGCTCAATACCTTAGTGGATTGACTCTATTACATAAGTTGATTCCTAACTTTTGTCCCATATCATGACATAAGTAAGCAGTTCTTAACTGTATCGACTCAATAGCTCGCTAATTGATCTTTACGGTGCTTTCTCTATCAATTTGATCCTTTATCCATAGAATATAGTATATAGGCTGCACTCATTTTTTTTTCTTCCTATTTTGGTTCTCGTGAAGTCTCTTTCCTTGCTACAGCTGATAAAAATCGTTGCTTTGGACGATGCATTATGTAGAAAGCCTATTTTTTCTAGTATTTACTAGCCAATTTGATCTTTGCTTTTTTTCCTTATTTCTATAGTGGAGATAGTCGCACGTAATGACAGATCACGGCCATATTATTAAAAGCTTGTGGTAAGAATGGGTTTCGTTCTAGTGCCCGGAAATAATATTCCAAAGCCTTTGTATGCTCTCCATTGCTTGTGTGTATAAGGCCTATGTTATAGAGTATATAACTTCGATCATAGGGATCAATTTCTGGTCGCGTAGCTTCATAATAATTCTGTAAAGCTTCCGCATAATTTCCTTCGGATTGAGCCAACATCCGTTACGGTCGTTCATTCTATTCAAAAAATCTCCGTTCCAGAACCGTACATGAGATTTTCATCTCATACGGCTCCTCCCTTCTGCGCATAGTACTAAGGGGAATAATCCATAGAATAAAAATTGAACTATTCTCATCTCATTATGAACTGAAAGGAACTAGTATTTTTACAAGAAATCTCTAGCCAGCCTTCCCGCAAGAGGTTTTTTCTTAACACCAATCATATTAGTGTTAGATATAAATGGTAACTCCAACAATTTCTTTGTTCTCAACGCCTTCTATTTCCAGGAATTAGTCACTTCAACGATCTTTGATGGTTATACGGGTATCCAAAGTACAAACGAGATGGATGTTTGTTGTCCCAACCATTCTTGTTAGTCCCGATACCGATAAGGAAAGGGGGAATTTATAACAAAGTTTTTGTGTTGTTGATTCCTAGGTGTAGTGCTTTTTCCCTTATGCCGTCTATTGGTACTGATGTAGTGTAGGATTGACCCGCAATACAGAACCCATAGGTGTAACCTTTCGCTCAATACTCAAATCAACAATTGAAACATCTGAGGCTGCATCAATCGAGGATACACGATAGAAGGAATTGTTCTATCTCCAAACTTCACCTTCACCGAGCGTAGGTTTATTTCAAGAATTTCGTTCTTTCTATACCGAACCGCGTCTCTTTCTCGTAAGACTGAGGTGAGGGCTAAAAAAAACAAGAAAAAAGAATCAAATCGCACCATCTCTGTAATAGGTAAATGCCTTTTTTTCTCCTGAAGTTGTCGGAATTATTCGTAATAAGATATTGGCTACAATTGAAGAGGTCTTATCAATAAAATTTCCATTTATATTAGATCTAGGCATAATTAGCAATCCATTCTAGAATTCTTTTCATTACCCCTGGGGAAAATGATCCCACAAACAAAGCAAAGGAATTATACAGTACGAAATAACATAAAAACAGACTAATTTTATTCTAATAAATAGATATTAAATAGATATGGGCTTTCCACTTAAATTGTCCCCTTTTGTTTGGGAAAGATATGAGATATTGGAATCAGATTGATTTCATTCCCATTTTTGTAGTATACCAATGAGCGGAACTATTACTATTTCATCTAAGTTAAATAACCAAGGACTTTTTTTACTACAGATTCTGATAACTCGAGAAGTTTTGATTTGGTTATGATCCAAAGAGAAAAAAGAATGGAATAATCATTCCATGAAAAAATAGAGTAGAGTAACCATACCTTCTGTTTGCATAACGTGTATACACCACGCCATACAATCGAAATATCAAAATCCATGGGACGATTCATAAATTTGGAATAGATCCGCGGGGTAGCTGATGAATGAGAGAAGTTTTTGTTGAGAAATATTAAATGGGAAAGGAATTCTTCCTATGGAACTAGTGATCGGTCGTACCTGTACTGCAGTAATATGAATAACTCGCTATTCACTCAGTTTCTGGTCAATAATAAGATTATGTAGGAGAGATGGCCGAGTGGTTCAAGGCGTAGCATTGGAACTGCTATGTAGGCTTTTGTTTACCGAGGGTTCGAATCCCTCTCTTTCCCTTTCTGTTAATTCACCAATGTTATCGACCACAATGTATCAAATCAAATAACAATTGAAACCATTATTCCAGCAATAAGACCCTTATTTGATAGAAATTCTCTATTCCTAATTATTGTGGTTATAAAATAGGAAAGAGCAAAAAAGAAAAAAATCCTACTGTTGATCCATTTGTGATAGGTGAAAAAATGCGGATGGATTAAGGCCCTTAGATCTATTTAGTTCGGCGAAAAGGGGACAAAATTCTATGAACCTTTCTTTCTTAATTTTGTTAGGTTCAAGTCTGACGAGAATAATATTCTACGACTAACAACTCATTTATTTGCAAACCGATCCATTTACTATCTATTATTTGATTTACTAATCCTTTATATTGGAATGAGTCAATAGTCAAATGTTTTGGCAATTCCTCATGGACGGATGAAGCAATATAATTTTGAATCAGGCCTTTTGATCTTTGGTTATCCTTCGCAGTAATAGTATCTCGGGGTTTGCAACGATAACTTGGTATATCCACTATACGACCATTAACTAAAATATGTCTATGGTTAACCAATTGCCTGGCTCCGGGGATGGTCGAAGCCATACCCAATCGAAAGAGGATGTTATCCAAACGCATTTCAAGTAGTTGTAGTAAAACCTGACCCGTTGACCCTTTGGCTTTTCCAGCGATATGTACATATCTAAGTAATTGTCGTTCTGTCAGACCATAATGAAAACGCAATTTCTGTTTTTCTTCTAAACGAATACGATATTGTGATTTTTTCCCAGAACGCAATTGGTTTTTAAGATCACTTCCGGATCTAGGTCTTTTACTAGTTAGTCCTGGTAAAGCTCCCAGACGGCGTATTTTTTTAAAACGAGGTCCTCGGTAACGAGACATAAAGACTCCTTTTTTTTATTTTATTGAAATTTCATTTTACACAATAAATCTAAATTTAAACTGAACTAAAGGATAAACAAAGCAAAATCGACTGATGAAGTACTACAAAAAAAAATGAATTGTATCAACATCTAGATTTTTTGTATTTGTATATATATATATATAGGAAGTTGAGGCTCCGTTTGATGATTTGTTCTGTAGAGATCTAATTGCTCTAATTCATTTTTAGTAATAATTGCAAGTTACCACGACATAATAGATCGCTGATCCAGCATTTTATTTGAAGAAAAGGAGAGATTATCAATCTCGGAAAAATAGATAGAGAAAAAGCCGGCTATCGGAGTCGAACCGATGACCATCGCATTACAAATGCGATGCTCTAACCTCTGAGCTAAGCGGGCTCACATAAGAGAAAAATTGCGTAACAAATAGAAATATTGTATAGGAATTCCGGAAAATGTCGGATCTTAGCTATTAATTTCATATGAACTAAACTAATTAATAGAGTTCTATAGCTAGAAGTTCGAAGTTCTAAGCTAAGTTCCTTTTAGAAATAATTAAAATAAAAAAAGAAAATAATAAAAAAATAATAAATATAAAATATAATAAAGTAATATTAATAAATTATTAAAAAATATTTCATCAATCATAACCATAATATATGATCATATCAAATTCAATTGGGAATTCTAATTAGAATAAATAGAATTTTTCTTAAAGCTTAACTAAAGCAGTTATAGATAGTAAATTATGTTAATTTCATTATAGCGGATCGGTCCTAAGAAAAGAATAAGATAAGGATAAAGATACAATCTAAATTAGATTGAGACATTATTCTGGTTTCATTTTGAAAAGGAGGAAATAGGACGAAAAAAAAAAAAGAATGAATATCGAACGTTACAGTATTACAAATCGCACTGTAAAAATGAAAGGGAGAGATAAAATAGATATGGGATATATCTATTCATCTTGAATTGAAAATACATCAATGATAGAATTATTTCTGATTGAAATAAACAAGGTTTATCCAATAGAAATGAACTGATATAGGATGGTCAAAAAAAGAAAATAGCAGCCTTTTCGATATAGAAATCATTAGATAATGAATTCAACGGTTTCAAAAAAAGAAATAAATGAAAGAGATGGATGAAATTATAAATGTATCTTGGTCTCAAAGAAAAGGGAAAGGGGGATATGGCGAAATTGGTAGACGCTACGGACTTGATTGGATTGAGCCTTGGTATGGAAACCTGCTAAGTGGTAACTTCCAAATTCAGAGAAACCCTGGAATTAAAAATGGGCAATCCTGAGCCAAATCTTTCTTTTGGGAAAACAAGGGTATAAAACTAGAATAAAAAAGGATAGGTGCAGAGACTCAATGGAAGCCGTT